TTCTTGTGGTTGAGAYTTACAACGGTGGTTTTTCAGGTCGCAGGTCTTGGAGAGAAGCCAAGCAAGAACATGACTTATTTTGTGTTTTTCTTGGGGTTGTGTTTTGTTTTAGGGGGGTTGGCGGTTGCATCTAATCCTTCGCCCTATTATGGGGTTGTTGGTTTGGTTTTAGGGTCTGTTGTGGGTTGTGGGTGGTTGTTAAGTCTTGGGTTGTCTTTTATTTCTTTGGTGCTATTTATGGTGTATTTGGGTGGGATGTTAGTGGTTTTTGTGTATTCAGTGTCTTTGGCGGCTGATCCTTATCCTGAGGCTTGGGGGGATTTGCGGGTTGTAGGTTATATTGGGGGCCTTGTTTTGGTGCTTGTTATTGGTTTGGTTGTTGGTGACTTTGCAGGGGGTTGAAAGTCTGGGGTGGTTACGGTGGATAGTGTTGGTGCTTTTTTAGTGCGGTTGGATTTTAGTGGGGTAGCTGTGCTTTATTCGCGGGGGGTAGGAATGTTTTTAGTGTCTGGGTGAGGTTTGTTGTTAACTTTGTTTGTGGTTTTGGAGCTTGTGCGCGGGCTGGCTCGTGGGGCGATTCGGGCTGTTTAGGGTGGTCAGAGAATAGTTTAATATAGAATACCAGCTTTGGGAGTTGGAGGTAAAGGTTTAAATCCTTTTTTTCTGAGTGTTACTCTAAGAAGGGCATAATCTTCAGTTTTTGGTTTACAAGACCAATGTTTTGTTATAAACTATTAGAGTATTTTTGTTATGTTAGTAGTTGAGTATTTTGTTTTCTAGTATTTCGATTGCTGGGAAGAGGATTAGGAGGATGGTGAAGTATGTGAGGGAGGCTAATTGGCCGGTTAGAATGAATGGGTGTTCTACTGGTTGGCTTCCGATTCATGTTAGAATGAAGAGGTTGGCAACTAGAGTTCAGAATAGGAGTTGTGAGAAGGGGCGGAAGGTTATTGCTCGTTGTTTTGATTTGTGGAGTATGGGGAGGAGGAATAGGATCAGTACTGAAGCGGCRAGRGCTAGTACGCCTCCTAATTTGTTTGGGATTGAGCGTAGGATGGCATATGCGAATAGGAAGTATCACTCTGGCTTGATATGTGGGGGTGTGACTAAGGGGTTTGCTGGAGTGAAGTTTTCTGGGTCTCCTAAGAGATTTGGTGAGAATAATGCTAGGGTTGTTAATGCGGAGAGCATGAGTGCGAAGCCTAGGGTGTCTTTTATGGAGTAGTATGGGTGGAATGGGATTTTATCACAGTTTGATGTGATGCCTAGGGGGTTATTTGAGCCGGTTTCGTGGAGGAAGGTTAGGTGGATCAAGGTAATGCCTGCAATTATGAAGGGAAGTAGGAAGTGGAGGGCAAAGAAGCGAGTTAATGTGGGGTTGTCTACAGAGAATCCACCTCAGGCCCATTCTACTAGGGTTTGTCCGATGTAGGGAATGGCTGAGAACAGGTTGGTGATAACTGTAGCACCTCAGAATGATATTTGTCCTCATGGTAGGACATAACCTACGAAGGCTGTGGCTATGAGGGTTAGGAGTAGTAGAACTCCCGTGTTTCAGGTTTCTTTATAAAGGTAGGAGCCGTAGTAGAACCCTCGGCCAATGTGAAGATAGATACAGATGAAGAARAGTGAGGCTCCGTTAGCATGTAGGTTACGGAGTAATCATCCATATTGTACGTTTCGGCAGGTGTGGGCAACTGATGAGAATGCTATAGTTGTGTCAGCGGTGTAGTGGGTGGCTAGTAGTAGGCCGGTTAGGATTTGGGTGATTAGGCAGATACCTAGGAGGGATCCAAAGTTTCATCAGGCGGAGATGTTTGATGGGGTGGGGAGGTCGATTAGGGAGTTGTTGACTATTTTTAGTAGTGGATGGTGTTTTCGTGGGTTGGGGGCCATTAGGTTTGGAGTGAGTTTTCTTTGCGTGGATAGGATGATAAGGATTGTTAGGGCAAAGGACTCTAGGTAGGCTTTGATTAGCCCGGTGTGGATGGTGGTTGAGGTTTTTGTTATTATTAGGTGTAGGCTGGAGAGGCCTTCTGGGCCGACTTTCTTCAGTCATAGGAGGTCTATTAGTTGTGAGGCGAGTTTTTGTCCGCTGTTCAGTAGTTTTGTTGATGCGAAGCGGTGTGTTAGGGGGTTGAAGTAACCTAGGGAAGATGCGAAGTTTGAGTAGGTGTTTTGTTTTGGTTGGGCTATGGTATGTGCTAGGTTTGCAAGTTCTAGTGCTAGTATGATGCCGGTGACTGTGATGGTGAGAGCTGCGATTTTTGTGATTATGGGTATGGTTGTTGGGGGGGTTTTAGCGGGGATGATGTAGGATGTGATGAGTAGTCCGGTTAGAATGCTGCCTAGGGCGAGTCGTGTAATTGGGCTTATGATTGTTGGATCATTTTCGTTTATTGGTGTGATAGCGGCTGTTCGGGTGTGTCCGGTTTGGACTAGTAGAGTTATTCGTAGACTGTAAGTTGCGGTAAATATTGTGGCTAGTAGAGTTAAGATAAGTGCTCAGGTGTTTAGGTGGGATGTGTTTAAATTTTCGATGATAAGGTCTTTTGAGTAAAATCCTGCCAGGAAGGGGGTCCCCATTAGGGCTAGGTTTCCAATGGTGAGACATGTGGTGGTTGTGGGCAGTATTTTTTGTAGTCCTCCTATTTTTCGGATGTCTTGTTCTCCGGCTAGGCTGTGGATGATTGAGCCTGAGCACAAGAATAGTATGGCTTTGAAGAATGCATGGGTTGAAATGTGGAAGAAGGCTAGTTGTGGGAGGTTGAGTCCAATGGTGACTATTATTAGCCCTAGTTGACTTGAGGTGGAGAAGGCGATGATTTTTTTGATGTCGTTTTGGGCTAGAGCGCATGTAGCAGCGAATAGTGTGGAGAGAGCCCCTAAGCATAGGCACAGTGTAAGGGCTGTTTGGTTGTTAGCAAATATTGGGTGTATGCGAATTAGTAGGAAGATTCCTGCCACTACTATTGTGCTTGAGTGTAGTAGGGCGGAGACTGGGGTTGGGCCTTCTATGGCAGCAGGGAGTCACGGGTGGAGGCCGAATTGAGCGGATTTTCCGGCTGCTGCTAGGATTAGGCCTAGTAGGGGGAGAGTTGGTATTTGGGTGTAGGGGGAGTTTTGTTGGATTTCTCAGCTATTTAAGGTAGTTGCAAGTCATGCTATGCTTAGGATTAGGCCGATATCTCCAATTCGGTTATATAGTACGGCTTGTAGGGCGGCTGTGTTGGCTTCTGCTCGTCCCTGTCATCATCCGATTAGTAGGAATGATATGATGCCCACTCCTTCTCATCCGATAAACAATAAGAATATGTTGTTGGCGATGATTAAGGTTATTATAGCGATTAGGAATAGTAGAAGGTATAGGAAGAATTTGTTGATGTGCGGTTCTGAGGCTATATATCATGTTGCGAATTGGAGGATAGATCATGTCACGAATAGGGCGATTGGGAAGAATATTATGGAGTATTGGTCTATTTTGAAGCTGAGGGGAATTTTGAAGTTTATGGTGAATTTTCATTCTCAGTAGGTTGTGATGCTTTCTGTCCCCAGATATATGAACAGGGTCATTGGTGGCAGGCTTGTTATGAAAGCAAATTTGATGGTGCGGGTGATAGTGGTTGGAGTGATTTTAGGTTTTTTTGACAGTAGGGGGAGTAGTGGGGGTGTAATGACTGTGGCTAGTGTGATTAGTATGGAGGTGTTAAGTATTGCTTCCATTACTTTTACTTGGATTTGCACCAAGGTTTGTGGTTCCTAAGACCAGCGGATTACTGTTATCCTTTAAAAGCAAGGGGACTGAGATTTTAGGCTCAGACACAAGAGTTAGCAGTTCTTGTTGGATTTGACCCTCCCCTCGGCAAGCAAGAAGGTTTTAACTTCTGTCTTTAGAATCACAGTCTAATGTTTTGGTTAGAAACTATGTTTGCGAGGCGGGAGGGGTCTGGAGATAAGTTGTGGTTTTAGGATTAGGAGTAGTATTGGAATAATGTGGAGGGTCATTAGTAGGTGTTCTCGTGTGTTGGAATTTTGGATAGAGGTGATATGTGTTGGCGGCGTTCCTCGTTGGGTGGTGAGTAGTATAAATAGGGTGTATGAGGCGGTTAGTAGGGTTGTTATGCCGGTTAGGATGATTGTGGGGTATGATCAGTTGAATAATGTGGTTATAATGGTTAGTTCGGCCATTAGGTTTGTTGTTGGTGGCAGTGCTATGTTGGTTAAGTTGGCTAGTAACCATCAGGTGGCTATGAGAGGTAGGAGGGGTTGTAGGCCTCGAGTTAGTAGTAGAATTCGGCTATGTGTACGTTCATAGTTTGTGTTTGCTAGGCAGAATAGTATTGARGATGTTAATCCGTGGGAAATTATTAGTATTATTGCACCTGAGTATGATCAGTGGGTTTGGATTATGCTTGCGGAGATTACTAGACCTATGTGGCTTACTGAGGAGTAGGCAATGAGAGCTTTTAAGTCAGCTTGTCGTAGGCAGATGGAGCCAGTTATTAGTGCCCCCCATAGGGCTAGGACAATGAATGGGTAGTAGAGGAGGTTTGGCAGGGGGTTTGTTAGGAGGGTGATTCGTATAATGCCGTAGCCACCTAGTTTTAGCAGGAGGGCAGCAAGTAATATGGATCCTGCGATTGGGGCCTCTACGTGGGCTTTGGGGAGTCAAAGGTGTAGACCGTATAGCGGTGCTTTTACTATAAATGCTGTTAATAGGGCTAGGCTTGATAGGAGGGTTGTTCAGGTGTTGGTTTTGTAGGAGGGGGTTAGTTCTAGTATTGTTAGGTGGAGTGTGCCTGTTTGTGAGTGTAGGTGTAATATGGTAATTAATAGGGGTAGGGAACTAATGAGGGTGTAGAATATTAGGTAGATGCCAGCGGTCAGGCGGTCTGGTTGGCTGCCTCATCGTGTGATTAGGATTAGGGTTGGGATGAGGGTTGCTTCGAAGGAGATGTAGAATAGCATTAATTCTGTTGTGGAGAATGCTAGGATGATGAATGGTTGGACTAGGAYTATGGTRGTAATGAAGACCCGTTTYCGYGARRRGGGTTCTTGTTGGAGGTGATTTTGGCTTGCTAGAAGTATGAGTGGTAGTAGTCAGCATGATAATGTTATTAGTGGGGAGGAAATTTGGTCAATGCCGGTTCATTGGGTTAAGTTTTTGTAGGGGTAGTATGTTGGGGCTAATCATTGTAGGCTTAGGGTGGCAATTAATAGGCTGTAAGTGGTGATGCTTGCTCATATGAATTTTTGCGGTGTTAGGAGGGCGGTGGGTAGTAATATGATTGTTGGTATTATGATTTTTAGCATTGTAGGAGGTTTAGGTTGTGAAGTTGGTCTGAGCCGTGCGTTCGTGAGGTGGCCACGAGTATAGCGAGACCGGTAGCTGCTTCGCAGGCTGAGAATGTTAGTATGAGCATGGGTATGATGGTTGATGATGTTGCTTGGTTTTCAATGGGTCAAGTTGATAGGGTGATGTATATGGATAGTATTATGCTTTCTAGACATAGTAGGGCAGAGATTAGGTGGGTTCGGTGAAATGCTAGTCCTAGGCTGCTTAGTGTGAATGTTGAGTAGAAGCATAGGTGTAGTATGGACATAAAGAAAGTCATAGGGCTTGGGGCTATGATTTGTTGAGTCGAAGTCAACTGTCTTGGTTAGACTAACTTTCTGTTTATTCTGCTCATTCTAGGCCACCCTGTGCTCATTCGTAAATTAGTCCTAGGGTAAGTAGTAGGAGGATAGTGGCTGTTCAGGTTAGGGTGTTGGTGGGAGATTGGAGCTGGATGGCTCATGGTAGGGGTAAGAGAAGTGCGATTTCTAGGTCGAATAGTAGGAACAGGATGGCTACTGAGGAAGAATCGGATGGAGAATGGTAAGCGGGCAGATCCTAGTGGGTCGAAGCCGCATTCATACGGGGATAGTTTTTCTGAGTCTGGGTTAGTTTGGGTAAGTCAGAAGTTTAATGTGACTAGAATGATGCTTAGGGCTAGGGATAGTGTAAGTATGAATGTAATTATGTTGATTGCCTTTCTCTGGGTTAGTACCAGATTTAAATGATTGGAAGTCAATTGTAATTATTATACTAGAAAGGCAGGACCCTCATCAGTAGATAGATATGTAGAGGAATAATCAGATGACGTCTACGAAGTGTCAATATCAGGCTGCGGCCTCGAATCCGAAGTGGTGGCTTTGGGTAAAGTGGAAGTTGATGAGTCGTAGGAGGCAGATTAGTAGGAAGGAAGATCCAATGATTACATGTAGTCCGTGGAATCCTGTAGCAACGAAGAATGTTGAGCCATAGACACTATCAGCAATTGAGAAGGATGTCTCGTGGTATTCTATTGCTTGAAGTGCTGTGAAATAGAATCCTAGCAGAATGGTTAAGGTTAATGCGTGGATTGCCTGTTTTCGATTTCCTTCTGAGATGCTGTGATGGGTTCATGTTACAGTAATACCGGAGGCTAGTAGGATAGCTGTGTTTAGTAGGGGGACTTCTAGGGGGTTAAGGGGTTTGATTCCGGTGGGTGGTCATTGTCCGCCTAGTTCTGGGGTTGGGGCGAGGCTAGAGTGGAAGAATGCCCAGAAAAAGCCCAGGAAAAAGAAGGCTTCTGATGTGATGAATAAGGCCATGCCATATCGGAGGCCTTTTTGGACTGTTGGGGTGTGGTGTCCTTGGAATGTACTTTCTCGGATGATGTCTCGTCACCACTGTGTTGTGACTAGTGCTATTGATAGTAGTCCAAGGAGAAGAAGTTGTGAGGAGTGGTAGTGGAACCATATGATTAAACCTGAAGTGGTAAGTAGGGCGGCAGCCGCTCCGAAAATTGGTCAGGGGCTTGGGTTTACTATGTGGTAGGAGTGTGCTTGGTGGGCCATTAGATGTTTTCTTGTAAGTATAGGCTTAGCAGGAGGACGAAGACGTAGGCTTGGATTATGGCTACTGCTACTTCTAAGAGAGTTAGGAGTATTAGGACGGATGCGGTTAGGATGGAAATTGATGGTATGATGTGGAGGAGGGTGATGGTGGCTGTGGAGATGAGTTGAATGAGGAGGTGGCCTGCTGTTAGGTTTGCGGTTAGGCGTACTCCTAGGGCTAATGGGCGGATGAGTAGGCTGGTTGTTTCGATTAGGATCAGGGCGGGGATTAGTGGTGTTGGTGTTCCTTCGGGCAGTAGATGGCCTAGGGAGATTGAGGGTTGATTACGTAGTCCTGTGAGGAGGGTAGCCAATCACAGAGGGAAGGCCAGGGCTATGTTTATTGATAGTTGAGTGGTTGGGGTGAATGTATATGGAAGTAGGCCCAGTAGGTTGGTTAAGAGGAGGAGTATTAATAGGGACGTAAAAATTGGGGCTCATTTGTGGCCTTTTTTGTTTAGTGGGAGTATCAGTTGTTTTGTCAGTAAATGGATGAGTTGTGTTTGTAAGGTGGAGAGACGGTTGGAGATTCATCGGTTTTTGGGGGAGGGAAGCAGTAGGGCGGGGAACAGTATGGAGATCAGGATTAGGGGGATTCCTAGTAGGCATGGGCTTGTGAATTGGTCGAAGAAGCTTAGGTTCATGGTCAGGTTCATGGTTGGGTCTTAGTGGTTGTTAGTAGTTTATTTTGAATTTGATTAGTGGGGAGGAATGACAGGAGTTTAGGTTGAATAATTAGGGAGAAGATAAATCAGGCTGCTAGTATGATTGGAAATCATGGGTGTGGGTTGAGCTGTGGCATGTCATTAAGGAGGTGTTGCTTAGGCCTCTTTCTCTAGCTTAAAAGGCTAGTGCTGTTGCATAGCTTCTTAATGATTATGAGGATAATAGTGAGGATCAGTTTTCGAAGTGGGAGAGGGGTGTAGATTCTACTACAATTGGTATGTAGCTGTGGTTAGCCCCGCAAATCTCTGAACATTGGCCATAGAAGACTCCTGGGCGAGTAGTGATGAATGATGTTTGGTTTAGTCGTCCTGGGATTGCATCAGTTTTTACACCCAATGTGGGGACTGCTCAGGAGTGCAATACGTCATCAGCTGTGATGATAATGCGGATTGGTGACTCTATTGGGATGATTAGGCGGTGGTCTACCTCCAATAGTCGGAAATGTCCTAGAGGTAGTTCTGTTGTGGGAACCATGTAAGAGTCAAATGTGAGGTCTTTAAAGTCTGTATATTCGTATGTTCAGTATCATTGATGTCCAATGGCTTTTAGGGTAAGATCTGGTTCGTCGAGTTCGTCTATTATATATAGGATTTGTAGGGAGGGTAGTGCGAGAAGGATAAGGACGATGGCTGGCAGAATTGTTCAGATAAGTTCTACTTCTTGGGCGTCTACGGTATTTGAGGATAGTTTTTCTATTAGTATTAGTGTAAGTAGGTATAGGACTAGGCTGCAAATTGCTAGTGCAACTATTAAGGCGTGGTCGTGGAATTCGACAAGCTCTTCTATGATTGGGGATGAGGCGTCTTGGAATCCTAGTTGAGATGGGTTGGCCATGTGAGATGTACTGGGTTTTCACCTGTGATTTAGTCTTGACAAGACTATGTAATTGGTTTACTAACGTCTCATGAGAAAGAAGCATAAGTGGTATGATGCGGTTGGCTTGAAACCAGCATGTGAGGGTTCGACTCCTTCCTTTCTTGGACTTGGACGAAGGTTGGTTCTTCGAAGGTGTGGTGGGGGGGAGGGCAGCCGTGAATTCACTCGATGTTGGTAGCTGTTATTTCTGGTTGTAGGATTTTTCGTTTGGATGCGAAAGCCTCTCATGTAATGAATATGAGCATGATTACAGCTACTATTGAGATTAAGGAGCCGATTGAGGATATGGTGTTTCATATTGTGTAAGCGTCAGGATAGTCCGAATATCGTCGGGGCATACCTGCTAGGCCTAGGAAGTGCTGCGGGAAGAAGGTTAGATTTACGCCTGTGAATATAACTCCAAAGTGGGCTTTGGCTCAGGTTGGGTGTAGGGTGAATCCTGTGAATAGTGGGAATCAGTGGGTGAATCCTGCTAAGATGGCAAATACGGCCCCTATGGATAGGACGTAGTGGAAGTGGGCAACAACATAGTATGTGTCGTGTAGGGCAATATCTAGTGAGGAGTTTGCGAGGACAATTCCTGTTAGGCCTCCTACAGTGAATAGGAAAATGAAGCCCAGTGCTCATAGTATTGGGGGGTCTCATTTGATGGTTCCTCCATGCAAGGTGGCTAATCAGCTGAATACTTTAATCCCAGTCGGGATGGCAATGATTATTGTAGCGGATGTGAAGTAAGCTCGGGTATCTACGTCTATGCCGACTGTGAATATGTGATGTGCTCATACAATAAATCCGAGGAATCCGATGGATAGCATGGCTCACACTATTCCTATGTAGCCGAAGGGTTCTTTTTTGCCCGCATAGTATGCTACTACGTGTGAGATGATTCCAAAGCCTGGGAGGATTAGGATATAGACCTCTGGGTGTCCAAAGAATCAAAATAAGTGTTGATATAGGATTGGGTCYCCYCCTCCTGCWGGGTCAAAGAATGTAGTGTTGAGGTTTCGGTCGGTTAAAAGTATAGTGATACCGGCGGCAAGGACGGGGAGGGATAGGAGCAGTAGGATGGCAGTAATAAGGACGGATCACACGAATAGGGGGGTTTGGTATTGGGATAGGGCTGGTGGTTTTATGTTAATGGCGGTTGTGATGAAGTTGATTGCACCTAGAATAGATGATACTCCTGCTAGGTGGAGTGAGAAGATGGCAAGGTCTACCGAGGCTCCGGCGTGAGCTAGGTTTCCGGCTAGTGGTGGGTAGACTGTTCATCCTGTGCCAGCTCCTGCTTCTACTGTGGAGGACGCTAGTAGTAGGAGGAATGATGGGGGTAAGAGTCAGAAGCTTATATTATTTATGCGGGGGAATGCTATGTCTGGGGCTCCAATCATTAGTGGAACTAACCAGTTGCCGAAGCCGCCAATCATGATTGGCATTACCATGAAGAAGATTATTACAAATGCGTGAGCGGTGACGATTACGTTGTAGATTTGGTCGTCTCCTAGTAGGCTTCCGGGTTGGCCTAATTCTGCGCGGATTAATAAGCTTAGGGCTGTGCCGATTATACCAGCTCATGCTCCGAAGATTAAGTAGAGGGTTCCGATGTCTTTGTGGTTTGTTGAGAATAATCATCGATTGATAAATGTCACAGGTAAGATGGCTGAGTGTTGTAGGCGTTAGGCTGTAGACCTTTTTACAGGGGTTTAATTCCCCTTCTTATCGACCCTGTGGTGAAATTCATGTTGAGTTGCAAGCTCATTGATGTGCATTAATAGTGTACCGGGGTCTGTGGGGAGGTGTGGTAGGCAGAAGCCTGGTGGTTTGGGCACCTAGCTGTTAACTAGTTGTTTATGGGATCGAGGCCCATCTGCCTAGGTCGGGAGTGAGTGAGGCCCTGGCTTAATTAAAGTACCTGAGTTGCATTCAGGAGATGTAGGGTAGTGTCCTACGGGTCTTAGCAGAAACTAAGAGGGTTTAACTCTTGTTTAAGGCTTTGAAGGCCTTCGGTTTGGTCTGTAATCCTAAGTTTCTTAGAGTATTGTTAGTATTATTGGTGAGAGTGGTAGGAGTGTGGCTGATAGGGTGGTGAGGGTGGCAATTAGGGTGTTTGTTGGTGTGCTAGTGTGTCATTGTTTCATGCGGTTTGTGGGGTTTGGTGGGAGTGTGATTGTTGAGTGGTATGCGAGGCGGAGGTAGAAAAATAAGCCAAGTAGTGAAAGTATAGTAATGATTGTGGCTGCGGGTGTTATCTCTTGTTTGGTAAGTTCTTGGATGATGAGTCACTTTGGGAGGAATCCGGTCAGGGGAGGGAGGCCAGCCAGGGAGAGGAGTGTGAGTATTAAGGCTGCATTTAGCGCTGGGGTTTTTGCCCATGATGTTATTATTGTTGCTAGTTTTAGGGTTTTGGTTGTGTTGATGGTGAGGAAAATGGTAGAGGTTATTAGGGTGTAGAGGTAGAAGGTTAGTATGGTTAGTTTTGGGCTATATGTGATGATAGCAATTATCCATCCTAAGTGAGAGATTGATGAGAAGGCTAGGATTTTTCGTAGTTGGGTTTGGTTTAATCCTATTCAGCCTCCGAGGGCTGTTGAGGCAATGGCTATGGTGGTCAGGAGTGTTGGGTTTAGTGAGTGGTGTACTATGGACAGGATGGCAATTGGGGGTAGTTTTATTATTGTAGATAGGAGCAATGCAGTGGTTGGAGATGAGCCTTGGAGTACCTCTGGGAATCAGAAGTGGAATGGAACTAGGCCTAGTTTTATTGCAATTGCTGTTGTTAGTAGGAGTGAGGCTGTAGGTTGGTTAAACTGTGTGATGTCTCATTGCCCTGTTTGTCAGGCATTGATTGTGCTTGAGAAGAGGACTAGTGCTGATGCGGTTGCCTGTACTAGGAAGTATTTAATTGCTGCCTCGGTGGCCCGTGGGTGGTGAAGTTTTGAGATAAGTGGGATGATGGATAGAGTGTTGATTTCTAATCCAATTCAGACTATCATCCAGTGGTTGCTCGAGATTGTGATAGTGGTCCCAAGGATTAGACTTGAGGAAAAGATTAAGGTGGCGTACGGGTTCATTAGCAAGGGAGGGGGTTGAACCGTCATTTTCGGGGTATGGGCCCGATAGCTTCATTTAGCTGACCTTGCTAGGAAATAATATAAAGGAAGTATGGGGAGTTTTGATCTCTCTTGTGTAGGTTCGATTCCTACTTTTCTATTTTTTTGGTAAGGAAATGAGAGGGCTGGTGTACCTCTATGTTCACTTTATCATAGTGATCCTTTACGTTCAGGCACATTTCCTTAGGTAAGGAGGCAGGCCTGCGTAAGAGGTTGGTATGCTTGTGTGTCAGAGGCATAGTGCGAGTGTTAGTGGTAGGAAGTTTTTTCATAATAGGTGTATGAGTTGGTCGTATCGAAATCGTGGGTAGGAGGCCCGGATCCATAGGAATCCTGAGGAGAGTAAGAGGATTTTTGTAGTTAGGACTGTTGGGTAGAGTTCTGTGGGGGTGTTTAGGAAGCTAGGATTTAGGAATAGGATAGTTGTCAGTGTGTTTATTAATATGATGTTTGCATATTCGGCTAAGAAGAACAGGGCAAATGGGCCTGCAGCATACTCTACGTTAAATCCGGAGACCAGTTCTGATTCCCCCTCGGTTAGGTCAAATGGTGCTCGGTTTGTTTCGGCGAGCGTGGAGATGTACCATATTATTGCAAGTGGTCAGGAGGAGAAAATTAGGTACATAGGTTCTTGAGTGGTGGATAATGTTGTTAGGCTATAGTTTCCGCTTAGTAGGATTGTTGAGAGGAGGATGATGGCCAGGGTTACTTCATAAGAGATGGTTTGTGCTACTGCTCGGAGTGAGCCAATAAGGGCATATTTTGAGTTTGAGGCTCAGCCCGATCAAAGGATCGAGTAAACTGCTAAGCTCGATATGGCTAATAGGAATAGGAGTCCCAGGTTTAGGTCTACGAGTGGGAATGGGAGGGGTAGTGGGATTCAGATTGTTAGTGCTAGTAGTAGGGCTAGAATGGGGGTTGCGGTAAATAGCAGGGGAGAGGATGTGGAGGGACGGATGGGTTCTTTTACGAATAGTTTGATTCCGTCTGCAATAGGTTGTAACAATCCGAAGGGGCCTACAATGTTTGGTCCCTTTCGGGCTTGTATGTAGCTTAGCATTTTTCGTTCAACTAGTGTCAGGAAGGCGACGGCAAGTAGAATGGGGATTATGTAGGATAGGGATATGATGAGATAAGTCATAGCTAGGGAGAGGATTTGAACCTCTGGGGAAAGGGCTTAAGCCTTTTGCATTTACCAGGCTCTGCCACGCTAGCGATCCTTATTTCGGATAGGTTAGTGGAGGTATTATTAAGTAATTTAGATTGGTTCATTACTTTGGTGAAGGCGTGCTTGTAGTATTGGCCTTACTTCTCCGGTCCTTTCGTACTGGGAAAAGTTTATCATAGATAGAAACCGACCTGGATTGCTCCGGTCTGAACTCAGATCACGTAGGACTGATTAATCGTTGAACAAACGAACCCTTAATAGCGGCTGCACCATTAGGATGTCCTGATCCAACATCGAGGTCGTAAACCCCCTTGTCGATATGGGCTCTTGAAGGGGATTGCGCTGTTATCCCTGGGGTAGCTTGGTCCATTGATCAGCTGTACTGGGTCTGGTTACTATTAGTACGTTGAGGTGTTGCTCTTGGTCAAGAGTTGTGGTCTTATTTTTGGAGGGTTTATTTTTCTCCAAGGTCGCCCCAACCGAAAAATGCAGGCCAGGCTGTTTTTGTCTGTAATCCTGGGTAGGTTTGGAGTTAGTTTTAAGTGGCTGCTGATTTTTAAGTTCCACAGGGTCTTCTCGTCTTATGTGCTTATCCCTGCTTTTGCACGGGGAGATCAATTTCACTGATTGCCTGTAAGAGACAGTTAAGACCTCGTTTAGCCGTTCATACAAGTCTCGATTTATGGGACAATTGATTGCGCTACCTTTGCACGGTTAGGATACCGCGGCCGTTGAACTTAGTGTCACTGGGCAGGCATCACCTTCAATACTTGGTTAGCTGAAGGCTATGTTTTTGGTAAACAGTCGGGCCTTAGGTTTTGCCTAGTTCCTTTTACAGGTTTGAATCTTTCTGATTATTTTGGCACTCCTGGGTTGGGGTAACAGGGCTTAGGATTTAATACTAAGATCTTGTTGGGTTTATGCAGTATTGATTGGTCTGTTAATAATGAGAGATGTAAGTTTGTGCCTGGGAGGAATGTTGTTTCCTAGTTACTTATTCTAGCATTGGTTCTCCTATTATTATAGGTTAGCCTGTTKGGGGTGAGGGAGTCGCATTGTTCTGGAATTTTTAGGCTTATGGAGCTTTGACGCACTCTTTGTTGATGGCTGCTTAAAGGCCTACAGGCTGAGTAATGGGCTGGTGCTTATCCTCTGGTGGAGATTGTATTCTTTTTTAAAGGGGCTGTACCCCCTTTAAATAACTCTTAATCTGTACGGGCAGGCATTTAAGCGGTCTTTTGGGTTAGATTAAGGGCGAATTTAGGTTCATTTTACAGGCAACCAGCTATCACCCGGCTCGATTGGCTTTTCACCTCTACTAGCAAGTCTTCCCACTCTTTTGCAACAGAGACGGGTTTGCTCATAAATAGCTGCTTGCCAGTAGCTCGCTCGGGTTTCGGGGGGGCAAACTTCAAGTCGTTTTGTTTGGTTATTCTTGCTAAACCATGATGCAAAAGGTACAAGGGTTTATCTTTGCTGTTTTGTTGCTTTAATATTTTCATTGCTATTTCATCTTTCCCTTACGGTACTGTAGGTCTATTGCTCCAAGTGTCTGTTCTATCTCCTATACTAGGACAATGAAAATGTTTTGGTTGTAGGTGTATTCGGGTAGTTAGGTTCTGATCGGTAGATGTTTAGTGGTGGTTGGGCTAGAGTTTGGGCTTCAAGACGATCTAGTAGTGGTAGATATCTTTCAGGTGTAAGCTGAATGCTTTAGTTATAGCTACGTCTTGGTGCTAAGTGCACCTTCCGGTACACTTACCTTGTTACGACTTACCTCATCTTTAGCGGTAGGGTGTTTATTAGTTATTGTGGTTTGTAGGCTATGCGAGGAGGGTGACGGGCGGTATGTACGTACCCCAGGGCCTGGTTTAAAAGAACGTTGTTGTTTCTTTTTACTGCTAAATCCGCCTTCTGGGGAAGATTTCACTCCCTCCTTTCGTGGGGTGTTCTATCTTAGAAAATGTAGCCCATTTCTTCCACCCCATAGGCTATACCTCGACCTGTCTTACTAGCGAGTAAGCTATTGTGTCCACTTTTGTGGCTCTCAGAGGAGGTGGACTGACGACGGCGGTATGTAGGCTGCTTTGGCGGCAAGGGGTGGTCGGGTGTAACGCGGGTTATCGATTATAGAACAGGCTCCTCTAGGTGGGTTTGGGGCACCGCCAAGTCCTTAGAGTTTTAAGCGTTTGTGCTCGTAGTTCTCAGGCGGATACTTTGGTAGGATAAGTATCAGAATTTAGGGCCGGGCATAGTGGGGTATCTAATCCCAGTTTGTGTCCTGGCTTTCGTGGGTGATAATTGATCGCTAGTGCTAAGATCGTTTTAAGGGTGGGTCTTAGGTGCATCATAGGCTTATGACAGCTTAGTTGCACTTTGATCTTAGTTAGAAGATAACATAGTGCCACTCTTTACGCCGAATTACGGTTAATTTGGGCCTCTTGTATGACCGCGGTGGCTGGCACAAGATTTACCGGCCCTGAAGTTACCATAACTAAGTCAAGCTTGCACTTATTGCTTAATGTTAATTACTGCTGAGTACCCGTGGGGGTGTGGCTGAGCAAGGCGTCTTGGGCTACAAATGGGTGCGCCTGATACCTGCTCCTCTGGTCTGAGCGAGAGGGTTGGGGCATTTACACTGGAGTGCGGATACTTGCATGTATATGTTTGGTAAAAATTAACGGTAAGGTTAGGACTAAGTCTATTGTCCTTGGATATATGGGTGGYCATCTTAACAGCTTCAGTGTTATGCTTTGAAGTGGATTAAGCTACAAGGAC